GGTCGCATACTTGAAAAATAACCCAAAAAATCAAGGGAATGCTTGGATAATTGGTTTATATAAATCCTTCCTGGTTGAGACCACACATAAGAATGACACTGCCATAAATTGACAAGATAATATTTCCACTTATTCATCAGAAGAGGGGTATCCTTCGAAGACAGAATAGATTTTCCTTGATATCTAACATAATGCATAAAAGGATCCTTGAAGAACCATAAGATGGCGGCCGGAAAATCATTAACGAAGACTTCTTCTACAGGATCTTTTTTTTTTTCATAGAAATGTATTCGCTCAAAAAAGATACCAGAAGAGGTTAATCGTAAATGAGAAGATTGATTACGAAGAAAAAGTAAAATGGATTCGTATTCACATACATGAGAATTATATAGGAGCAAGAATAATCGTGGATTACTTTTTGAAAAAATAATTTTTTTTGGAGTAATAAGACTATTCCAATTATAATACTCGTGAAGAAAGAGTCGTAATAAATGTAAAGAAGAGGGATCTTTCACCCAATAGCGAAGGGTTTGAACCAAGATTTCCAGATGAATGGGGTAGGGTATTAGTACATCTGATACATAATTTAAATGTGGGAATTTGTCCTCTAAAAAAGGAAATATTGAATGAATTGATCGTAAATTATAAGATTTTACGATTTCTGTCGCCTCTAAGGAAGATACTAATCGTAGGGAAAACGGAATTTCCACAATGACTGCAAATCCCTCCGACATCATTTGAGAATACAAATTTTTGTTGTACCCAAAAAATCGATTTTGGTTAGAATCATTAGCGGAAATTATCAAATGATTCTGTTGATACATTCGACTAATTAAACGTTTTATAATTAGTAAACTATATTTAGTGTCATAACCTACATTATCCAACAAAATCGATCTATTTAAACCATGATCATGAGCAAGTGCATAAATATACTCCCGAAAGATAAGTGGGTATAGGAAGTAATGTTGCTGATATCTATCTAGTTCTAAATATCCTTGAAATTCTTCCATTTTTTATTTGAACAAGAAAAGAAATAGGTGATTTATTGGGTTATCAAATGATACATAGTACGATACAGTCAAAACAAGGTATTTATTATAGTAAGAAAATACCTCGGAACAAGTAAGACTCATCAACAGACTCTCTAGCCTCTCTTTTTCCATCTAATTGATTTATGTTCATTCTAGGGTAACAAGATGGTTAGAAGTCCTTTATTTTTTCAATCCAATCGCTCTTTTGATTTTGAAAAATCTTTATCAATATACTGCCTTCTTCTACACATTTATCTCTACCCCATAATGGGTAATAGCTAATAATTAGGACTCATAAGAAATTTATAATCCACTCATGGGAAAAGTTTTTCCCGTATTAAGCACTAATATATTTTTAACGTCTAATTAGATCGGGTAATCATTCAAAAATTAAGAACAGAAGCTCATTACTTTTTGTTTCCCTATAATTGGAACCGTAGTAGGGCTCTACCCATTTATTCACTCGACCAAATTCATTTTTTTTATTACACGACAAGAATTCAAACAATTTAAATAAGGTTTTGGACCTATTCGGTAAGAATGAAATATTCTTAGAATTATCCATTGATACGACATGCTGCTTTTTCCATTCATTCCTTTCAGGATCAGTCGTGGTCTTACAAACTCTACCGATGGTATGGACGAATCTTTTGCTTCATACAAATGTGTAAAAGATGCTAGCCGCACTTAAAAGCCGAGTACTCTACCGTTGAGTTAGCAACCCCAAAAAAATAATTAGAATGTGTAGATACAATCGGAATCTCAATAAAAAAAAAAGATTGAATTGCACAACGCAATCCAAACCAATCAAAACATTAAAATAGCAAAAATTTTTAAAATTCTAATTGATTAGATTCTGAACATAATAAAAATGAACAGATCCGATGAAAAAATTCTCAGATAAAAATAGGGATAAAGTAAAATATTTATAAATAGCTCCTTGTCTCTTATGTCATCCATTAATTCTATAGTATATATAGATTTTTATTGAGTTTAATCTTAATCAAAAAAAGACTTCTTGTATCACAGAAAATACAAGAACCCATTATTTGAATGAAATAAAAGCTATGGGACGGAGATATAAATGGATCCTTTTATCCACGATCGGATTATATTTATTTGATACACTGTTGTCAATATGAATGTTGAGAAAAGAATACAAAAGAAAAAACAATTTATAAATATAACTAACAATTCCAATTTCAATCAATTAGACAATTAGAATTATAAGAAAAAATAAGAAAAAAAACTAAGGACTTGTGTTGGATTGGCACTATATAGAATATTTCTATACAACACAACATTGATACAATATTGGTGGAAAAATAAATTAAGTAAAAAATGAGGTTTATTCACTAATCACTAAAATAAGCAAGTGAAATCCTTTGTGTTTTTTTATTTGTTCCTTAACTCATTGACAGTAATCTCAAAATTTTATATTTATAGACCCGATTACTTCATTTATTTATTCACTTAATCTTTTTCTATCTATTTTATATATATCAATAAAATTTATATCAATAAAATATAAATAGATTTTTGTCGTTATAAAAGACACTCTTTTATAGTAACAATAATAAATTTAGTATGATAAAATTTAGTATGATATAAATAGAACAAAAGAGGAAATAGCAAAGAAACAAAAAGGTTATACAAGGCTATATACAAATCATCCACATTTTTTTTATTTCATTAATTGAATTATATTTGTTGATTAGGGCGAAGTTCCGTAAAAACCCCCGCCCTTTTTGAAATATCATGAACAGTTCCTGTAGGTTGAGCACCTTTTTCAAGGAAATATAGAATAGCCGGAACATTTAAATAAATTTGATTCTTTATCGGGTCATAAAAACCCACTTTACGAAGATCTCTTCCCTCTCGTCGGGATCGAACATCAATTGCAACGATTCGATAAATGGCTCATTGGGATAGATGAACAATACTCCCCCCCCCCTAGAAACGTATAAGAAGTTTTCTCCTCGTACGGCTCGAGAAAATTCTAAATTATGTCTATGTATAGAATCATAATATCAAATAGATCCATAAAATCATCAAATTCATTATATTATTGATTTTAGTTTAAATACTTTTTCTTAGTCTTCCCCCCCCCCCAAAAAAAAAAAAAATTATTTGTATCCTCATAACTCAAGTTGAATAACTCTCAAATAACTCAAAAGAAACCTTTTAGGTATTAAATTTATTGAGTGGTCTCTAACCCTTTTTGTCTGTCTCTTTTAGAATCTATTTTGATTCTTACTTTAGAATCTATTTTGATTCTTAAATATGATCTGGTTGTTGAGACAATTGAAAACGGTATTTCCTTGTTCCAGGATCTTTATCTTTGCCTTGAATCATTGGGTTTAGACATTACTTCGGTGATCTTTAAATCGTTTCAAAACGGCAGCAACATACCATTTTTTGTGATTTCTTTCTATCAAAGAATCGTATGAATGGTTGATTCCTACGTAATACACTTTACTTTTGATTTGATCAAAAGAGTTTTACCAATTCCAACAAAATTAACTTTTTAATTTTATCGAATTGGATCCTTTAGATTTATATATCTAAAATAGACTTACGAAGTTGTTCCAATTTATTGATCGATACTAACCTTAGATTCTTGCCCTTGAGAAATTAATCAATACGTTCTACTCGAGCTCCATCGTGTACTATTTACATGGCAACACTCTCAAAAATGAGGGTTCCAGTGGAACAGAACAAATGATGTCGAGCCAAGAGCACTTTCATTCCTATATAATATAAAAAAGTGGTGGATGTAAGAATCCACAGCTGATCATGTCCTTCAAGTCGCACGTTGCTTTCTGCCACATCGTTTTAAACGAAGTTTTACCATAACATTCCTTCAGTTTGGAACCAGTATGTAATTGATTCAATTATGGAATCGTGAATAATCATCGGTTCGGTCGGTACATAATAATCTATACTTTTTTCTTCTATATGAAGAATGGATAATGTATGACGAAGTCTCAACAAGAATTCAATCAATTTAACCCCATTGTTTATAATTATTTTTTTAATTATAACTAACATAACATGAATAAATAAACACGAATAAACAAGTTATTTTGAATCTCTATCTTCAAGTAACGTGATAGGATAAATTCAACAATTTCAAACTTCTTAGAATACCAAGAACTCATAAGAAATCATTAAAAAGATTTAATTGATTGAATAGTTTCCTACCCTATATCATTATTTGCATAAGGTTTTACAGTAAGTACCATTCGCTTTTTATCATCATTAAGAGAAAGATAAATCCATATTGGATTAAACCATCAATGATTAATAAAAAAAAAGACTGATGTAAGGAAAGATTTAGGTTGTTATTTTTTCATATTTCATATTGTAAAATCTGTAATATTTAACAAATCCAAATTTCGTTTCATATGCGTGTTATTTGAATTCAATTAAATTTGTGAAAAAGATATGATTAATAAAAAAAAAAAAAAAGAAATAAGAATCACATTCTATAACAATATTATACTCCTAAACGGAAGACTGGTCGAAAAGACAATCTTTATTTTGATATATTTTATTATGATATAGATTATGATATAGATATATATTTTATTTTTTATTATAGATTAATAAAATTATAGATTAATAAAATGATCGTGGGTCAGGTATGTTCTGGGACGGAAGGATTCGAACCTCCGAATAGCGGGACCAAAACCCGTTGCCTTACCACTTGGCCACGCCCCATTTCTAGTCGACACTAATAAACACTAATATTGGTACTGGTTGTTCGTCAACTCAAGTCTAAATATCTATTATCTATAAAATAGATTACTAGAATTTTTATACATGTAGACGTAGAATTAAACAGAATTTATTGATCATTACATATAATTCAATTAAGATATTGTATGAAAGTATGGTTTATTCTATTCTCTTTTGATTTGAGAATTGAAGGATTTTTGATTGGGTGAGTTCAAATCAAAGAAAGTTTTTTGGTCTATCTTATTTTCTTTTTATTCATTTTTCTTTTCTATGAATAATAACATATTTATAATAATAAAATAATAAAAAACTCAATTTATTAATAACTCAATCAAAATAAATAAAATACAATTATCCTCAAGAACAAAATGTTTGTTATGCTTAATATATTTAGTTTGATCTGTATCTGTCTTAATTCTGCTCTTTATTCAAGTAGTTTTTTCGTCGCCAAATTGCCCGAGGCCTACGCTTTTTTAAATCCAATCGTAGATGTTATGCCAGTAATACCCCTGTTTTTTTTTCTCTTAGCCTTTGTTTGGCAAGCTGCTGTAAGTTTTCGATGATATCTTTAATTTAATAATGTCTAGACAAATTCATGATTTATTGAAAAAAAAAAAAATTCAAAGAAAAGAATTGATAAGATCAGATAAGTCTTACACCCTCAATTCAAATATTGAAATTCTTGTACAACCGCGAAAAATCTGGATCACCCCACTTTATTTCTTGGTGTCAAAATAAAAAATCAAAATAGTAGGGTATGCGGTATAAAAACGGAGAATCTATTCTCTTTTTTACTAAAAAAAATCTTGGAGATTATGTAATGCTTACTCTCAAACTATTTGTTTACACGGTAGTGATATTCTTTGTTTCTCTCTTTATTTTCGGATTCCTGTCTAATGATCCAGGACGTAATCCTGGACGTGAAGAATAAAAGATAAGGTTTTCCTTGCTTGATTTTTAAATGTTCTTAGTAGGATTTTATCTATTACACATTTTTAACTATTAAAAATAAAAAGAGCTCGCGAAAAATTCGAAAGAAAATACCAAGTCATCAACAAAAACGGAAAGAGAGGGATTCGAACCCTCGGTACGAAAAACTCGTACAACGGATTAGCAATCCGACGCTTTAGTCCACTCAGCCATCTCTCCTCCCAATTGAAAAAGGATAATACTATGTTACATTATAAAAAATAAGGATTGAAAGAGCCCTTCATAATATTTTTTTTCATCCGAGAGTGCTTTTTAGTTCCACGGCCCGGCTAAGTACTGACCAGGCCGGGCCCGCCATTTATTGTTCCAACGAATCATAAATAATTTTTTTTTTATTTGAAAACTAAAATACTTGCTTGTTATTACGATTGGAAAAATAAAAACTCTTTTGATTTCTATGATATAGAATCAAATGATATCGAATCAAAGTGTCGTTTCTTATCTTAATTTTTTATATTTCTTATCTTAATTTTTTATATTTATTCTTTATTTTCTTTATTCCTTTTATTTTAGTCTTTATTCCTTTTATTTTAGTAAAGTAAATAAATAACAAAGTAAAGTAAATAAATAACAAAAAGGGAACTGTGGATTCTTGCACAATAAATTTTCATGTATGTTATGGCTTAAGTAGTTTTGTCGAGACGTCTAGGTCAAAAACCTCCGGCAAAAAAACACTTGTTATTTAGTTTTAGTTATTGAAATTTAATGAATTCTCTTTTCCGAATCTCATTGGGTTCTCTGATACAACACGTAAACGCTCTAATTTTCATGATTATTTTATGATCCTATCCTTTCTTTTTACTCTTTTCACTTTTTATTACGACCCATTTTCTTGTTCGACAAAAGGTTCATTTATATACAATAATCGGATTGTAGCGGGTATAGTTTAGTGGTAAAAGTGTGATTCGTTCTATAATCCTTTATATAGTTAAGGGGTCTTTCGGTTTGATTAATATTTCATTCCGACCAAAAACTTTATTTCTTAAAAGGATTTAATCCTTTACCTCTCAATGAAAAATTCGAGGAAGAATATACATTCTCGTGATTTGTATCCAAGAATCAATTAAAAATTGAAAAATTGGATTATGAGATTACGAAACATAATTTTTTGTTTTTAATTAGATCAATACTTCTAATTCAATAAGTATGAGTAAAGGATCCATGGATAAAGATAGAAAGTGGCTTTCTAATCGTAACTAAATCTTTAATTTGGAATTTGTATTACGGAAATTGAAGCAAAATGGCTATTAAACAATGACTTTGGTTTACTAGAGACATCGACAAATTGTTTTAGCTCGGTAGAAACAAAATGCTTTTCCTAAGGATTCTCTCACATAGAAATAGAGAACGAAGTAACTAGAAAGGTTGTTATAATATAATCCCCCTCTTTTCTATAGGGATCGTCTAGAAAGCGGGTTGTTCTGAATACATTCAGACAGAAAAGCTGACATAGATGTTATGGGTGGAATTTTTTTTTTCGTTCATGTCTTAATATAGGAATTTATACATCTTCCATAAAGGAGCCGAATGAAACCAAAGTTTCACGTTCAGTTTTGAATTAGAGACGTTAAAAATGATGAATCAACGTCGACTATAACCCCTAGCCTTCCAAGCTAACGATGCGGGTTCGATTCCCGCTACCCGCTTTTACTTTATTTTTTTATTAAATTAATAAGAAATAAGTTTTTTATTAAATTAATTAAGAAATAAGAAAAAAATAGAATTCAATATTTTG